CCTAAAATTCTAGGAATTCGTTGATAGTTAGAATAGATTCGTAGACCAGGTCGACTGATCCGTTTTAAATTTAAAATAGTTCTATATGTTCCTTTCCTATTCCTTCTATGTCGCAGGGTTAAAACCAAAAAATATTTGTTGCTTTCCTGATGTTTCCTCACGTTTTCGATAAAACCTTCCCGTAAAAGTATTTTAACAATGTTTTCGGTGATATTAGTAGATGCTATTCGAACCGTTACTTTTCTATCCATGTCGACATTTCGTATAGAGGTTATTATGTCAGCAATAGTGTCCCTGCCCATGATGAACTAAAATTATTGGTGCCTGCTAATTTTGATATAATCAACATGCTCTTTTTTATTTTTTTATTTATGAATTCTATTAAATATTAAATTAAAGGTATATGCGTGAAACACAATCTACTAATTAATCTATTTCATTCGCTTACTATAACTATATCATGGTCTCGTCTTATAATACCTCAGGGGCTAAGGAAACTATTTTAGTAAAATTTAACTGTCTCAATTCCCGGACGATCGCACCAAAAATTCGAGTTCCTTTTGGGTTTCCTTCTTGATCAATAATAACTGCAGCATTGTCATCATATCGTATTATCATACCGTTGTCACGTTTGAGTTCTTTACAGGTACGTACAATTACAGCTCTGATTACTTCTGATCTTTCTAGAGGCATATTTGGTACTACTTCTTTGATCACAGCAACAATAACGTCACCAATATGAGCGTATCGGCGATTACTAGTTCCTATGATTCGAATACACATCAATTCTCGGGCCCCGCTGTTGTCCGCTACATTCAAATGGGTCTGGGGTTGAATCATATCATTTTTTTATTCGATTTTTCAATGCAAAGAACGAAGGAAAAAAAAAGAAATATTGTTTGTCCAAAATCAAAAAAAGAAACCTGCAATTTTTTTTCATCCCAAAGACCTCTTTTTCTTTTATTCCTATCCCGAAATAATGAATTGAGTTCGTATAGGCATTTTGGACGCCGCTATTGAAATAGCTTTTCTAGCTATATTTTCTGCTACTCCGCCCATTTCATAAAGTATTCTACCTGGTTTAACGACAGCTACCCAATATTCGGGGGATCCTTTCCCCGAACCCATACGTGTTTCTGTAGGTCTTACTGTAACTGGTTTGTCTGGAAATATACGTACCCATATTTTTCCACCACGGCGTACGTTTCGTGTCATTGCTCGTCGCCCCGCTTCTATTTGTCTAGATGTGATCCAAGCAGGTTCAAGTGCTTGAAGAGCGTATCTACCGAAACAAATACGATTACCTCGATAAGATATTCCCTTCATTCTTCCTCTATGTTGTTTACGGAATCTGGTTCTTTTGGGGTTATAGTGGATGGGTCTTTTTAAAATTCCATCTCTACTCCAGAACCGGACATGAGAGTTTCTTCTCATCCAGCTCCTCGCGAATGAAATGATTCAAAAAAATTTAGTTAAGATAAAATTCAATTTTTTTGAATAATACACTGAATCGTGGGATTCTTTGATATTTCATCTAATTTTCATCTAATCTATTTCTATTAGAAATTTTTATATCTTGTTTATATATAGCTTTTGGATATATAGCTAAACATATATTTCTAGATAATGTAATTTTTTATTTATAATTTATTTATAATATAATAATATATAAGGCTATAACGAATCTTTATTTTGTTTTGTCTTTATCATATCGGATCGCTCAAAAAATAGAGCAATTCGGTAAAATAAAGCTTTCGCGGGCGAACATTTACTCTTTCAATATCTATTTCAATTGTAAGGTTAGCCCACGATCTTTCAGAACAAATGAATTGATACCTGGTTTGTTCCGCCATCCCACTCAATGAATCATTAGGATTCGTTTTTAATAGAATCTTCTGTATTCACAGGTTTCCGTCGTTCCCATCGCTTCTCAATTAATGGTTAGGTCTGAATTATACAATGGAGCTCCTGTTCTTGAGTCAATCTTCTCAGTCTTTATTGGCTCTAGGCTCTTGATTTTTTTTCTATGAACATATTCATTTAATTCGGGAGGAATTAGTTTGATGCTTTATTACATTGCTTTTTATGAAATGATTCATAGACCTTACATATTATATTGGAATCATATATCATTGGCGTTCTTTTTATCTCTTTCTCTCACCCTTCTTCCATTTATCCACATCATTCTAGATTTCGCTTCCCAAACTCATAATCAGATTGGTTTGGTTTTTTTTTTGTGTTTATGCAAAAAAGATTTCAGTTGCTACAATGATATGACCAATATATCATATCTTGACTGGTTGTTTAGATCTAGATAATGTGAAGCGATGAGTTGGTTATTAATTCTGTAATTTTGAGTTCATACTATGTATGGGCCGGTCCATTTTTTGTTTTGAACCCTAATCCTACAAAAAACCAACGAGTCACACACTAAGCATAGCAATTATATCAAATGGTCAATCGAATCTTTATTCAACCCTATAGAATTAATTTATAATTG